AACGTCGACTTGCACTTGCAATATCGAATTTCACTTTCCGGAATCCTTGCTCCTGGCTCATATTCACATAGACCGCTCATAAGAATAAGACGTTCAACTCCCTAAAACACGTGTAATTGAAAGACTCAGAATATCCGTGCCTTGGGTAAATGCCTACCTTCGGGAGAATCTTACCGAACGAGTTTCAAACCTGTCCTCTTCGCTTCCCAAGATATTTAGGGAAAAGGGCCTTGTCGGCCACCGCTTGCTGACGACGGAACGCATCGTCAATTAAAGGTCCTCGCCTTGGACTTAGTTGGAAAGGTAGGTGTTCGGCATGTCCCCCTTGCTTGCGAACTTCTTTAGTAGGGCGGTTTGGAGGTCCCATTCCTCACGTTTACCGTTGTCCCCAGACTTCACTCTTTCAACACTTGTATACTTTCTAAAGAGTCAGGCATGCCCCTGTCCCTGTCTCCAAGTGTGTGATCCACCGATTCACTGAGTGACTCTTTCTTACCGCTGGAGTCCCTATCTCTTAAAGCCCTATCAGACTTCCGATCCATCCCTTGCCGATTGAAGAAAGCCTTATATGATCTCAAACAAGCGAGAAAAGCCCTTTCTATCTTATTATATTAGTCAAGCCTAAAGGCCCTGCAAGAAAACGGATGCGCTAACGAGCAAGGGCTTTCGCGCAGCTCAATCCGTTGCTTCTTGCTTTCGAGCCGGAGCTTGCTGGGTAGTGAAGTGGTCCGTGAAGGTGAAATAAAACTTGTGTTAAGCAAGCAGAGTAGTCAAGCCAGAGAGGCAAAAAAAAGCAAGAAGCGGTTTTCGCCTATTAAGATAAAAGGGCGACGGAATCAATCGTACTTTCACTGCTGTGGACCGGCTTTCATAAAGCACCTTTGGGCAGCAGCTACTATTGGGATCCAATTCCGAGATCAATTCGACAATGAAACTCTTTAAGCAATGATCTTATCTATGTCATTTCTCTTGACGCGATACAAAAGACGACTTTCGAGAGTCACTTAGCCCCTTGACCTCTTCTCTCAAAAAAGACGCTGTGCGGGCAAGTCGATCAAAGTCAGAGCGGGGAGGGAATGTTTACAGTTGTTGTAGTACGACTTTTTTTTCATTTCCTGTTCGGTCTTTCAATAAGTAGTCAGCTGCGGGCTAAGAAGCCTCGTAGTCAGACTTCACATTGATTGAAGCAGCTGTTGGAGAGAAGGCACCAGTCAGACCTGCAAGCACCGGGTAGTATGCAGCGGCAGTTTTCAATCATACAATGTGTACTCGTAGTCTGACTTTTAGCGGTAGTCAGCTGTTCTCCTCTTTGAATTGCCCTATTGAGTAAGGGTCGGTGTTTGCAAAAATGTCGAGCCGACGGGGTCAGGTACCAGTAGTGACAATGGCAAAGGGGGGGAGCTGGACACTAGTTGTGCTAGTGGAATGACCCAACTGGACCTAGTCAGCCCGAACCGTTTTGCGGTTCTAGAGGACCCTGAACAAGAAGAGGCAAAGATGCCAGATCTGGACACTGCTGAACCGGAAGAGATTGCTCAGGATGAGTATATGGGTAACAAAGCCGAGGAGGGTGTAGTCAAGGAGATAACTCCCGAGGAGAGTGATTTGGCCCATAGAAGCGAGGATCTGGAAGAGAGGGTTGATACTGGGTCAACTATGGCAGTGACTGAGGGGGACTTGTTCTGTGATAAACAAATGACTCCAAACAAGAACCTCAGGGCAGCCAATCCTAAGAAAAGAGGTGAACCTGAGAAGAGCAGTAAGAGTAAGCGTTCAGGTGCTGGTGCTATGACCTTAAAGGTGGAAGATCCTCCCCTGGTTCTAACCACCCTGAATGAAGAGTGGGCGAACAAAATGCCAGAACATATCAGAGATGTTGAATTCTAAGAAAGAGGGGGGAGGGGGAAAGTCAAGGCCAAAGAACAAAAGACAAATAAGGGCTGCACAAGACGAAAAACCAGAGGCAGCGCTAAGGTGCGAGGGGAATGTAAAAACAACAATAGTTCCACATGAAGGTCCAACTATGGAATGTCAGAAAGATCGGTAAAGTCGAGAAGCAGAGAGAGGCCAAAGATTATATAAGAGCACAAGAGGCAGATTTGATTGGCTTGGTGGAAACCAAAGTGAGGAGTGGAAAGGCGGCCAGAATTACCAGATGCTTGGGAAAGGATTGTAGTAAAGCCATTACTGTGGAGAATGAAGCCGGGAACGGCAGAATTTTGCTGATCTGGAAAATAAACTATGACATTAACGAGATAGAGAGATCCGCTCCTAGTCACTAAGTAGTGCTATTCTGTCCTCCGGGGACTGGACTCCACCAATTGGTCCTTTCTCTCTCCTCTTTCACCAGTGAGTGGTGAGTTTCCTTTTTTTCTAGGTAGGTACCTTTTGGCTTCGGAGTTTGTTCCAACAGCTGCCATACGTGAGATCCTGATCGTCTTCCTCCCAGTCTTCTTGCCTGCTGGGGGAAGGAAGGAAAGTCGGGTTTCCTTCCAGGACCGGAGAAGGTCAAACTCTGGGCGGGCTGCCAGGTTTCGCCTACGCTACGGTTTCACAAGATTGAACCTTTTTTGTTCAACCGAAGTTAAGGAGTCCCAGAGCACGAGGGAATGGACTTTCATTCCCGGGACCGCCTCGTCTATGTACTCGGCGCCTCCCCCGATTGCTTGAAGATGCGCGCGCGATACGAACGATAAAGGCCCCTGGGAGAAACCAATGAAAAGCCAGGGTAGAGCCTCGGAGCCGGCCCAAGCGAAGATCGGCACTCGAAGGCTTGAGGAGCAGCCCGAAAAAGGGAAAGCCGTGGAGACGGCAGACTCGCCAGTCAGGCACACCGTGAGGCTGACTACAGCAGACCGGGAGGTTACAATTCCTGTTTCAATTTCCGGGAGTGAATGTAGGAAGTGCAGCCCTTATATTTTCAGGGGATCAGGTGTGAACATTCAACCAAAGGCGTCTTGGAGATCGGCAATAGCTAAAGCATTGTGGCCATCACAGTTCAAGCTACGTATGGCTGGCGTACAACCTACGGGCTTCTTAGCCAAAATAAAAACAACAAACAAAAAAGCCGGTTTGGTACCTTTAGTCCAATCTTAGACAAAGAGCAAGGAGGATATGAAGCACTGCTGGGTAGACCATGGCTCCAACCAGGTGGTTCATGACTGGGCTAATAAAAAAAAACAGTTTCAAGCAGGGAAACGCGGGATGGAAGGCGGAAAAGGCTTGGCTTTGTTTCACAGAAAAAGGACTAAGGAAATTTCGTTTCCGTAGTGGTGATGCTGGCGTCAGTTGACCTGGTTGATAAAGAAATATATATATATCAAATATAAAGAAAGATTGATTATTTATATGCAAGATCGAAGACACGATTCGCGCGGGTCTGCTTTTCTTTTTAAAATAGGCAAGGAGGTGATTTGTTCGCTGGGCGATTCAGCTAGCCAAATCGCACTAATGCGATTCATTCGCCCTACTATCCTACAGAGCAATTCAAACTCTTAGTAAGACTAGGGCTAGGGCGACTCATTCTATCTGAGGTCAGGTAGGTGAAGCGTGACGCTTAGGGGGGCGCGTCGAATCGCTGAAAGGCCTTGGTGATTCTCCAATTTGGTAATCTGAAGATAGAAAACCATAATGATTCCAAACTTCACTTCAATAGTCTCGTATCCATGCTGCCTCGACTTCAAACTCGATGTTTGTTAACTAAGCGGGACACTCCCAAACTCTTTCTTATCAAACCCCTTTCTCGTTCCCTTGTACAGCCCTTACCAGGCAGTTTTCATTATGTGTTCTTTGCAGTGTCTAGGGAGGTTAGGAGTGAATTAAGCCAATGCGTACAAATAGTAAGATAGAAGAAGGGGCCAGGCTCATCCTTTTATGTTGAGGTCGCAAGTCTGTCTATGATTAAGAGTCTAGGTGGTGTTGAAGCCGGCTCATTCATGCTAGTCATCTTAGAGCTATGAGTCAGAACAATGTTCACCAACTCTTCTATAGTCATCTTGTTCATATATCGAAAAAGCTTTAGAATATGAGTTTCAATTGTTATATTCAATTTGTCTCCTCCCCAAGGTAGCATTGCCGAGCGGGCGATCCCTGTCTTGTTTATCCAGCTAGCTTTTCTCCGTGGTACTCAAATTCTCTTTGTGAGAACTCCTTCGGCTCGGCTACTTTTTTTTGAAAGGTAAGGTGGGACCTTTACCGAAAAAAGCATTCTCAATAAAAATGCCTATCTATAAAGCGCTGAGTTGAAGAGGGAACAAGTCCCACAGAGAGATGATAAGTGGGGGAAAGAGTCAAATTACAATCTCTTCTGGAATGGAAGACCTCCCATCCACTGACTACAAGACTGCAGCCTAACACCCAAGTTAGCCTGACGGTCAGCTAAATGAGTCCCTTCCCTCTTCACATGATGGATTTTAACTCAACATATATTGAGAAATGTTTTTTCAGGATAAAGCATAGGCGCCAAGGTTCTTGATTATTACCATTCGCCCATCTAACATGTTAAGAGAACCTCTTTTTGTTTGATATGATGACTTGAAAAGAATCAATAGTTTGGACAAAACTATGGCCATGCAGGAGAGTTTCTGCTTCTGCAAAGGTTGCATCTTTGATCCCTAGAGGAGATCTGTTCAATTCCACATGACAGCACCATTGCCATCTCTTATGACCCCACCATAATCCGAATTCCCAGAGTAGCCTTCCCTACTCCTTCAAAGTTCATCTTGATGTGATTTGAAGAGGAAATTGCCACAAGATTGAGATAGATATGTTTGAATTTCAATTCAAAAAAGTAATGCAATAAGACCTCGTCATGTTCATCCTTACTAACATTCCATACAAAAAAGAAAATCTTTTTATGGTCTGGATTTTTCAATCACCTTAACGAAGGAGGTGGACTTCAACCAAGTCAGCTCTTCTTATGAAGTGGCTATGGAGATTTCCAAAGGAAAAGAAAAAGCCATGGTGCTCATATTTGGCTGCTAAGTACCTCTCCAATGGCA